GGTCGGTCGCTTGGTATAGAGTCCTTATCAACTAAGCAGCCTATTGGGGTTGGGACTTATGCGCCCTATAGCCAGTGACTAGCTCAATCGAGGAGCTACGTGTACACCGCTTACATCTTTGCTTTCAAAAAAGATGAGATCAACAGAGCTAAAAGCAGGCGTGATCTTATGTTACGATGCCACTTCGACACGACCTTGGCACTTCCCGTCGGGGACGGGAGGCTAGTGTAGCGAAGGGGCCCCCTCATCCATCTTAAAGCAAGGGACCCGAGAGTAACGACTTGATGAGCTAAGCCTTAGTCGGGCTAAACTTCGCTCAATAGCTTACTTATAACGTCTAGCGTTCTTCCTTACCCAACAACTTCGTACCGCTTCTCTACTACCATGGTTCTTGAAGGCAGGCTTAGCGACAACGCTAATGACTCTAAGAGGCAGTTAAGGAAAAAGGGCTTCTCTTCTTAGCTATCGAGAGTATGAAAGCTAAGGCTGGTTAGTGATAGGAATTGTTCATCTACTTTCTTATTTAGGTAAAATATTCCTCTTCATTGGTCTTGTGTTAAGCCTAGTCATCGGTAAAATAGGTTGAGTCCTCTCTGGGAGCTGCGATATGCAGTGCTCCTGCACGGAATGAGCCAGCCCCATATAGATAGAAGAAGAAGCGAAATGAGTCAACTCAGGGATGGAGCTTTTCTGCGTGCGAAGCAAGATATGGACAAAATGTGGCCTATTGAATTAAGCGGGAGCGAAGCCGTTCGGTCTTATCTTTTTAAACGAACTCGGATATCGAGGCCTTACTAAAAGTTCAATACGTCTAAGCTGAGAAAGATGGGCTTCAAGTTCAAAGGGATAGAAGAGATGTTTGATGATTTCATTGAATCACTCAAGGAGCAAGGCTACAGTCTCTAGTGTGAGGGTCGCAGGCACTTCATCTTACTATATACTATACACCTATAAGTTCAGAGACCTTGGCTCTGTGTGTGTTTGTGTTAGAGAGAGGATTGTAATGCATCAAAAATTCATCATTATATATAATTCTACATGTTACCAACAATTGAACTATTAAACATATAACATATAATAGTTGACCGTAATGTTGGAACTTCACAAATCTTTCCCTCTTATTCCCCATCTTCTTCTCCCCGTCCCTTCAAGAACGTGACGATCTCGGCACCGCCCACTTCCTGATCGACGGCGAGATCCCCGTGGAGGACGTCGGGGCCGGAGCCCCGGTGTTACCGTATCAGGCGGCGTTCTCTCCGCAGGTCCCGGTGCTCTTCGTGTTGGGACTCGACGGTGGACTGCGGCACCAATAACTACCTGGGGACGCTCGCCCGCGCCGATCACCTGCCGTACGGCCGGGATTTCGACACGCACCGCCCCACCGGAAGGTTACGCAACGGACGGATCATCGTCGCAAGCGCCTCGGTCCGTCCACATCACTCTTCCACCCCTCCCTAGCCCCCTCTCTCTGAAGCCTCGCTTGTTCGGAGAACTTGATTTGGATCTCTTTTGGGCTTCCCGCCCGGCCAGGAGTGCCCGACTAGAAGTCGCTTTGGTTGAAAGGATCTCTTATTCTACTCGTCATCAGGAGATTTGACACACACAGTAGTTGATTCAATCAATGAGATCCTCGGTTGACTCGTGCTGTGGTACCTCGGGGAGAACTATTGGTGTATACTTGATGCTGAAATATGGAGGCTTGGTAGGCATAATATAATAGGAGTTATGTTGCCTTTAGGGGCTGCGTGGAGGCTGTTATGGTAATGTCAGCTGATGTACGAAGGCAGGTGTTGGCCAAAGTACTAGCCCGAGGTTTTCAATTTAAATGGATGGACGACCTGATACCACGTGTCCCAGTTAGTAGGCAGAGGAAGATTCTAATTACCTAGTATGCTGACGTGGTCGGCTCCCCGGATTTTCAAGTTTAGTCCTACCCTATAGTAGAGTATCTTTTCCCTATCTAAGCTATATCAAACGAAAACTCATCTGCTTGTCTTGGTGTAATACTCACTCGTCAAATTTGTGTAAAAATTTCTCACTGATCAGGTGTGATCAGTCTCATCCGTGTAATAATTTGGAATTCCTCTTCCAACTCGTCCCGAAATAGGCGTTATGGCAAAGAACAAGAAGAAAACTAAAGGAGGAATTTGTCCAATAGTCACAAAAGGTGCCTCCACAGGTTGACATCCGATCCAACCTAGTAGTAAGCGATCCGCCAAAAGCAACCAAAAAATTCCTTGATGAATCGGGCGAAAACTTGAACTACGCACATACAAACTTTTAAAAAAAGGTAAAGCCAACAGACATATAGAAACTGGTGCTATTGCGGCTACACCTCCCGATTTGTCAGGTATACTGCGAAGAATGGCATGGATCGGTAGGAAATACCATTCCGGCACAATATGAGGCGGGGTGGGCATCGGATTAGCAGGTATATAATTGTCGGGATGCCCCAAAACATTAGGAGCATAAAAAATCCAAATGGAAAAAAAGATAGCAGAAGCTACCCGACCTACTAGATCCTTTACATAAAAATAAGGGTAAGAAGCTATTTTATCCATCTCTGAATGTACACCCAATGGATTATTTGATCCATATTGATGCAATGCGGCCAGATGAAGAAGACTGGCGCCTACTAAAATAAAGGGGAGTAAATAATGGAGACTAAAAAAACGATTTAAGGTGGCATTGTCCACGGAAAAACCACCCCAAAGCCAAGTCACTATGGTATCTCCTACTAAAGGTATGGCGCTAGCTAAGCTTGTAATTACTGTTGCTCCCCAAAAGCTCATCTGACCCCAAGGTGGTACGTATCCTATAAAAGCTGTCACAATCATTAATAGGAATATGACAACTCCGAGACACCGAACAAATTCCCTAGGACTGCTATAACTCGCATAATATAGACCACGAAAAATATGAAGGTAAACCACAATGAGAAACATACTTGCCCCATTAGCATGCATATAACGGAGCAACCAGCCCCCTTCAACATCTCTCATAATGTGTTCTACGCTGTTGAAAGCTAGATCCACATGAGGTGTGTGATGCATAGCTAAAAAAACGCCAGTCACTATCTGAATGACTAAACAAATACCAGCTAACGGACCGAACCCCCACCAATAACTAAGATTGCTCGGGGTTGGATAATCTATCAAATGCTGGTTAAGTATAGAGGCTATAGGTTGTTTAAGAAGAGAGAATCGTTGGTTCCTTATAGTCATTTCTCTTTTCTATCGTGACAACTCCTGTTCCCCCTTATTTACCCCGAACTTGATGGAATTTGGCTTCGCTGCGCCCTGAGTCCATCAAAAAACTGCATGAGAAGATTCATCTCATTTCATTTTGGCGAGAGGGAGGCAGTGAACCACCAGGGCTACTGATTTGTCAGTTGGTTGATTCTCGACGAACTCATTCGGAGCAAACTGCCGGTTTATTAAGGCTTCAACTTTTCATTAATAAACCTATGAAAGATAAGTAAGGAACTCCTTTCACTTAAAAGTGTTGCCTGCGCTACCTACCCCTTGAACGTCGATTTCAAAACAAAGAAAGAACTCAAATGAAAGCAACACTCTTTGCTTGTTGTCCTATTACTCTTTTTGCCTGCCTTGTGGAGCTTTGGAAAGGAGAGAATTTCACAAAATCACTCTCGGAAACTCTTCTTGGACGAGAGAGAATCAATATGATATTGGCGTTGGTTCTACCAACGAAACGAATAACTTTTTTGTCTTTATCATTCGGAAGGCCCTATTTTGTTGCTGGCCCACACCCAGACTCTGACTTCAATGGTGGGAACAACCTCCGCACTCCGGCGTGAACATGAACAACTTACGAATTTAAGAATAGTTTTAGATCCCTCGGAAGTGACATTCGTCACTTAATATGTTGTTTCACGCGGTGATCTTCTATCTTTCCAAGTTCCCTGTACGTAGTCTATGTCTGGGGAGACAGGTGCGGTAGAGAGGTCCCCCACTTCGATTCCCGTCACGTTAGCATCTCCGATCCGAGTCCATTAGATCTTTTCTTTCGGTCCGGAGCCGGACGGTAATGGACCTACAACCCTTGCTTGTGGACCAGCAGCGGAGCTAAACTTTGTTCTATTGGGTTTGGTGGTTGCTACCAAGACGATTTCTTTATGCCCTAAAAAGAACCTAGAGATGCTAATCCACGACGATAGGAGAAATGCGAAAGAACTCAACTATGGAACGAGGACGACCTGTGGAAATACATCGATTTCTTACTCGTGCAAAGGAACTCTTTCTTGGCAACTTGGACAACTTATAATGATGGTTGTCCCGCATATAAGACGGAAGATCGGGATCTTTACAACAGATATTGTAAATAAAGCTTTCGTCTCAATTCATATTTAGCCGCGAGCAATCTATGTTTGTGATCTCGTATATTTAGCTTCTCCGGCATCTTACTTACTTACTTTCCCCCTCATCTTTTTGTAAAAAGCCGCTCCACGGTGGTAAAGTCTCATCTTTAGTCTTGGCCGAAGTGACAATAGTCACATGGAACCCTCGAATATGCTCGAAGATCTCGAAATGATCTTCCAGTTCCGGTGAGAATTCGCAAAACTCCGTTTCCATCGAGAATTGAATGGGGTTTTCCCGTATTTCGACCGGAGAATCTAACAGAGACATTACTGTCGAGATTCTGACCAAAAAATGTGACATTCCATGCCCTCGGAGAGTGCTTTGTCGTGCAAAGTCACTGACATATCCAGTGTCTTTTTCGGCCCCAAAATGGGATCGAAACGACTTTCCCGCTTTGAAAAAGGGACCCCTTCTTGGCTGTATGAATCTCTGACCGCACGGAATCTCCATAGCCAATTTTCCATTTTTTATTCTGAAAGAAGAGTTTGGTACTAATCTTATTTCACACAATCCTGGAACTTCCATAACGTTGGCGTGATTCGGTTTGAGCAACAGATCTTGACGTGATACATCTTCGTAATGAAAATGGAGTGGAAACATTTTCTGAGTTGTTCGGTTAGAATAAGCACTGTGAACTATCCGCTTCAAAAAAGGATAGTTGATCGAACTACTCTACTAATGATAAATTAAGTACAGTACATATGGAGGATGAGTCTAAGAAGGAAGAGGGATAAGTCATCATTAAATTAAGGATCAAGGAAGGAATGAGGAAGATAAGGGCAAAAGATGAAGAAGAGCGATTCTTTTTAAGAGCCAACCATGCGTTCACAGTCGACTCAACAAGAGCTATCGGGTTACTCCCTGCCATAAGCCATGCCCTTACTAAACTGCTACCACTCACTCCACACCCAACAAAGCACCCCCCCGCGTCTAAAGCTCCTAGAGAAAGCACCTAGACACCTGAGAGTCTTGAAAGCACCTGCACAAGGCTATCGTCTACCCATTCCATCCATCATATCAGTCGAGTCGATCCGATTCGTTCTTATCTATAGATAACGCAAGAGAGAACTTATGACCTCGCGGATGGAGAGGGATTCGAACCCCCGGTATTCCTATCAATACTTCGGTTTTCAAGACCGACTCTTTCAACCGCTCAGACATCCATCCCTTCGCGCTTCGCCCGCCCTATCTATCTGCGCGCCGGCAGGTAGGGGCAACTCTATGTGATTCGCTACGCTTGCTTGCGCCCCACCCCGTAAGCTGACTCTATTGCCTGCCGGTTAGCGACTTCGGTAGTACGAATCGCAACGCTTCGCTTGTTTCTATATGATAATATGCACCGTCCGTCGGTTGCTGCGCTCCCTGCGGGTAATAGCAAGAGAGTGAAGAACGAACGATCCTCCAAGATGCAAATCTGTTAAAGGAACAAAGCGGGCAAACAAGAAGATCTGACTGAGTTTATGATGGACCGGATCTCGAAAGGAACTTTCATAAATACGTATGAGAAAGGGAGGGTCGAGAGAGGCTTATTGCACGATCCACCCGCTAAGCTAATAAAGAAATGCTGCATAAGAGAGTGGGAGGCCGGCTCCTGCCCCGGAAGGAGGTGCACACCCATGATGGAACATATGCTAAGGCCTTTGGTGGGTTCAATGGAGAACTAAAAAATCCAATGACTTTGATTTGTTCGTACCATTCTGTCATCGATCACTGCTGGGTCGGTTGGTGAGTCACCCAAACGATAAAGGTCCCGCATATCTTTTTATATGATCAGCGGTCTCATTGTTGCTATGCCCGAAAAAGTAACGTGGAGAAGAGGAATCAACAAACAAACAATCAAGGAAAAGCGAAGGCGCTTGCGTAATAAAAATTAAGATAGAGGAAAAAATAGGACAATGACCCCAAAAGGAAGAAGTATTCTACAGAGGGAAACCCTGTTACGAGTAAGCGGAGAGGAAAGATCTCCAGAGATTCCTATCTCATTCCATTCCAGTGGCTCGACCAGTAACCAATGGCGAAAACTAAAAAATCCATGGTTTCCCGGCTCATTTCGACCAAGAACCGGAAAAAAGAAGCGGTTTTTCGCACAGCTTGCTCATAGTGCGGGTCCCACTTGTATCTCGTATTTGGCCGAAGAAGCATCGGACAGGTCGGAGTTCCTACCTTCTTGGGACTCCATGGACCAAGATCTACTTTCATTATATGGGCAATACCGATCTACTTTAGTAGATCATATGGATGTAGAAAAAGCTTCTTCTTTTGAGGAATTGGAAACATCTCTTTTCAATTTCCATTTACCCAGTTCATATCTTTGTTTCGTGTGTTCCCGGGAGGAATTCGATCTCTTCAATCTCGGGATACTAAAGTAAGGCCTGAGAGTCAAATAGGTCGGGAAGAAAGAGTCTGAGGTCGGGTCAGACGAAACGTCGGTTGGTTCCACCACCACTATAAATTGGACATCTATCTATAGACTTCTAAAATCAATAAGAAAGAGCTAGGCGCACTGCGCTTTCCCTTGCCCAGTTCCTTTCTAATGGAACGAAGAAACTCGTCACATGTTGACGTGAAGACCTCCGAACTGAGGGTTCGGTCAGTAGAGGGGACGACTTTGCCTCCCCAGAAGAACCCGCTCTCTAGCCGACTGATCCTTTTTAGAATAGAACTGGGAGGGAACGTGTCACGTTAGAAGTGAACGATCAGAGGTGTCCTCTAATCATAATCACCACGATGAGGCTGATCCCTCTTTTAGTAGACTCATCTATGAATGAAGAAATGAATGCCTTCTTATTCATTCTATACGGCACTGCTAACCCCAATAAATTTGTGAATGCTGATCAACGGCATCACCCTTAACTTGTGGTCCTCCTTTGAGTGTGGGTTCAATTGGATTGGATGAATCTGTAAAGTCAAGGTCAACGTACTCGCAGTAAGGATGGAACCCTTTTATCGTTCTCACTCAGGAGCCAAAACGAACACGCCTGCTATCTACTGTACAGGACCCTCGACCTGTTCCGTCGTCGAATCTCCACCAACCACCACTACACTGCGCTCGAACAGTTGAGCGATCGCTGGCCTGCGACTTCCGTGCCTTAGAATGGAAGAGGGCATAGATTCATTCTTCGTACCAGGTTCAGCCTTACAACCCTTTCGCGGGTTGGTAAGACGAAATTGGACAAAGAAAAAAGAGTGCTCGACCGAGCCAACAAAGACCGTCAAACCATAGAACACTGTTCGGTCGAACCGTACGGCGGCCGGAAAGAAAGACGACCTCACCTTCTCGTAGATGGTGTCAGTGAGAGCTACTGTATTTAGTATCCCCCGAACTTCTTTTTTTTTATTTTTTCTTCAATGAATGGAAAGATGACCAGACTTGCAGCGCAGTACGAGCCTCATACAGAGCCGCGCCCTTGTGATATGATGAGAATAAAAGGGGCCGGGCCGCCCTCTTTTCTTTTCCGCACCAATCTGTAAAAAAAAAGTTGGGTGTATAGCTCAGTTGGTAGAGCATTGGGCTTTTAACCTAATGGTCGCAGGTTCAAGTCCTGCTATACCCAAACCTACCAACCACCGCAGTATTCGTAAGGATGCGTAGTAGCGTTAAAAGTTTGTTAGACTCGCTTCGGCAACTTCGCTCGTTGGGTGAGGTAAGTATAAAGGGATCAAACAGGCTCGGTCATCGATAGGCCGGCCTCTCTTATTCATTCTATAGGCGGGGCTGCGGACCAACAATCCATAGTAGAGGGCTGGCTCATCGAACATGGAGCTGAGCATCAGGGGCGGAGAACAGCTTAGCAGCTGCTTAGCGAAGAGGCTGAGAGTTTTCAATAGTGAAATAGTGTTATACCTGAGCTTCGCTCCCCTGGGGCAAAGCCGCTTCGCACCACTGAAGCTTATAGATAAGAAAATGGTACGCTCTGGCCCAACGTTAAAGGATAAGCAACCTAGAGTCGTTTTTGGGAACCAGTGCTTCTTGAAGGCTAACTACTGGGCCAGATCTCCATGGTGGTCCGAGAAGCCGCCTTACCGAAGAAAGCAAACCACCGCCGAGCAGCAAGCGTAGGCAATATAGTTTCCTACGGGGTGGGGCGCGCCAAAGCAACTAAGTCAAGCCCAACGTTAAATAAATCGTGTACTTGTCGAAGCTGGCTGCGTTTTGCGCTAGCGCGCGTACTCTTCTTCTGTTCTACGAATCTACAGATCTCAAAGAATAACGAGCTAGGGTGACGAAAAGAAAGAAGCGTTATGACTCGATGACTAAGCGTAATGATTAGAGACTCCATTGATTATCAAATCGACGGGAGCTCCATACTTTATGGGAATTAAAAAAAAAAGGATTGGGCTAGCACTTAGATAGTGCGAGCTCGGCCAAGAGTGGTTGAATACTTAATTATTCAGTCATTTGAGAACCGAATGAGCAGTATATGAGTTTCTAACAGAACAAAGAAGCCATCTCATCTAATCTAACCGCCAAGATAGGAAAAAATAATAGGGGGTTTCATTAGAAGCCAGGGCGCGGAGCCCGCTACGCTCAGTCAAGTAACGAAGAAAATAAAAATGGAATGAATGTCAGAAGCGACTGATGAGTGAGAGCGCTACGAAGAGCAAGTAGTTTCTCAACACTTCACATACGATGCCCCAGGAAACGTCGTGTTCAAATAGTTCCAACAATGCACCATTTTCACTTGACAACAATTCCGGAAAAAATCTGACTCGGAGGGAAGTGGGAGGGAAATGAATCCACTGGTGGGGAGGCGACTAAAAACTGAGAATTTCCATATAGTTCCCTTTACCTTCCGACAGACGCTATTGGCTTTTATCCCGCCGATGCGGGAATACGACAGACTTGCTCATGCTAGGACAAGACGACTTCTGGGAACACGTACAGAACTTTCAACTGCCTCGCAAGCGCCTTGAGTGGCGAATCCATTCTGAAGTCGGTTGCCTGAACCAGTTCTCGAATGGATTTCAAGGCTGAGGGGGGATAAGTTGATCCCGAGACGCATGGACTATCTATTAGTTGGTTTCCGGCTCCTGGCGGATAGACGAGTCTTTCTTCTTCCTGAACATCGGGATCATTGGTTGAGAGTTCAGGGTGAGAACATGTTTACTGCCAACAGAGAATGAGATGTCTGTTTCCCGGGGGTTGGGACTCCACTTCTACTTCTTCGCCAGATATATTGCGATCTGCGACAAGCACCATTCGGCCCATCAAGAGAGTCTTATCTTAAACAACACCTGTCAGGGTTTTATCGCCTCCCTCATCCGAAGGCATCGTAACATATGTATCAACGATTCCATAAAAGGAGATCAAATAGGATCAATCCCTGGAGGCATAGGCATAGACGGAGAAAGCGGAAGCATAGGGGGAGGTTGAAGCAGGAGCAAAGAGGGGATTGAATGAGGGATGCATCTTCTCTTCTGAACTGCTTGAGAGCTGGAAGATTGGGATATCCCGACTTCATATTCTAATACCCGCTTTTAAAGGAGAGTCTCGTGGCTCTATTTTTAGAAAATGAGGAATGAGGAACGGCGGGAGATACAGAATAGAATCCTTCTTTTTCGTAGGGAGGCAAGCGCTATTGAAAGTCGTAAGTGAAGAAAGTAAGTAAAGCTCTAAGCGATCTATCTCTTCTCTTTTAAAGTAAAGCGATAAGTACTCAAGGGGCTATAGTCGGACCTTAAACTAGAGCCAGGAGACAGATCCGAATATGGAATACCCCCACCTCGAGGAACAGGCCAATGTAGCTTTCGGGGAAGGAGATCAGATAGACTAAACCGGGAGTGCAGTTCAAGCTAAAGTTCTTTCAAGAGTACCTTACCTGTTATTTATTGTTCAAAAGAGAAAAAGCCCCTAGTAGAGAACAACTGTCGCTTTACGCTTTCTTTACGGCTGTAGGCACCGTGCAAGCAGAAAGAGCGAGCCCCTCTGCTTTGCGTCAAGCCAGAAATAAACAACTACTTCCATTACTCCCGCTTCCGCTTACGAACCTGAACTTCCACTTTTAAGTAGGCGGTTCAGAGAAGGAACTAAATCCATCTTGTTCCGTCTTTCCGGAAAGCACGGTTGACTTCTAGGCGCAAGAAGGGAAATCCGGATGAAAGGGAACTGTGATTCTTGGTTAGCTGACTAAGGGCGGATGGGGCGGGCAAGGAGAGCGGCATTGCTATAGGTTCGATTCATCAATGTCGGTATCTCAGTTACAGATTGATGTTGTCCTAATACCCCTGGGCGGATTTCGCTTTTTACCTATAAGAAAATACCCCCTGAGCAAACCGTTTCGTCGAATTAGGAAAACTTTTCAAAACGTATGTGTGAAAAATGTGATCAGAACTTATATCTTTCCCTCAGGTATGGGCGGTAGGTGAGGTAAAAAGAAAGTATATGCGAGATGTAGCACCATCACAAGAGGTATGAGACTGGGTACTAGACGAGGACACTTTTACAATTGGCTAGATCTCCGTTCATAGAATGCCCGTTTCGGAACTCCCATAGGCAAGGTCTAAGTCAATTTGCATGAGTTTTGCTGGTCATACATCGATCATAGAAGCGATCTCCTTCATAGCATGGCATGTTCCGTTGTTCCTTGATTAGTCAGCCAATTAGTCAGTAATTGCCATCAATAGTAACATGAATCAACTCTCCTCAATGATACAACTAGGAATGTGGAATACCAGGATTTGAGATTCATTTATTTAGATGTTAGTTCCGTCTAGTGGATCCTCCTCTCAGAGGTTGGGATTAACAGCCATATTTCGTACATCATTAATCAAAAGGCTAAGACACTGCGACTTAAGGGCTTTTTCCTGGGCATTATCTTAAGCTTAAAAGCCAATTCACTGAACCGAAATGAGTTAACTGGCCTGAAAAGGCCAGGAAATTGCCATATGAAGATTTGGCAGTGGGGCTAAAGAGATAGAGAGAATCGGTCTTGAGAGATGTTTTCTCTTCTTTTGGAACTTGGAAAAAGCGTCGAGACTTAGTACGGAAAGGGCTTTTTCCAACCTGAGGAATGGCTGGGGTGGAAATAGATTAGAATGCTAGATATATGTGAGAGGTTGATTCTCATGTTCATTTATTAATGGATAAAAATCCGCCCCAAATGTTAATCTTTTTCAAGTGAATTTAGGGACTTCCCCAGGATCAATAGCCCAGCCAGACTAGCACTAGCACTACCAGTGGGGCACTTCTTATTACTAGGCCGGGCAAGGGTGGTGGGTTGGGAACTAGTTCACCTGAACTGATTGACTCGCTCGTCATGCTGCAAGGAGAAAGAATGCCTTAAAAAAAAAGGCTAGGGAAGCAGGCACTACAGGTCCTAGCTTATCAATGTCCTCAGGTTATCCTTATCAATGACAATCGTGAACGAGCGGAAAACCAGACACCTGTCCATATTTAAAGGCTTGGGCGGGATCAATTGATGGAAGTTATCCTATAATGCAGTATCCATGCCTGTTCGAAATGCGAATCATAGTCTTTATTCTTATGGGAATGAGAATTAAAAACAAGAGATCCTTTTTCTAGAAATATGGACAAATGGAAGTTTAACTCCTAAAGATCATGAAGCTTCTCGTCATTTGATTGATTTATTTATTCCTTTTCTACATGCAGATGAAGAGGACATAAATTTCGAAGAAAATCAATTGTTGGAGTTGGTCTTTACGTTCCGGACGGAAGAAACGGCGGATCTAAGAGATCAACCGCAGTAAAAGAGTAATCAAAACAAAACGAGCTCTAAAAAACCATTCTTTATATGCAAGCAAAGCAATAAGCCATTCACGAAGGAGTGTTTGCTCTATAATACGTAAGCTACCCTCATTTTACTTAGATTGGATGTCTTCACAGAGACGTTCAATGAAGCCCCAATTTGGAGAGCAAGCATCGAGAAGCATCTGGCGGATCATGCCCATATGATAAGGTGTGATCAAGATCCCTGATGGAAATCCCAACCACAAATCGAAGGGCAAGGGTTTTCCCAGGCGAAAATGCTAAAAGTATGTAGCGAAACCTGTGACGGTTGTAGTTAGGAGAGAAATGTTCAGGGCGAGAAGAATATCTTCTGTACCCAGCTCCTATCAGCCTCATAGAGACTCGAGCCGAACGGGTAAGAACGGAGTATCGGAGGGGGCCATTCTCCCAGAGCAGAGCTTGAAGCAAGGTAACGAAGTTAAGGCAGGCCTCTGTCGATAGAGCTAAAGCAGTCAATCATTAATCCACCCTCAAAATAAACAGGACAACGGCTGATCCAACTACGGAACAAATACTGACATAAACAGAAAAAGTACCGTACGGAGCGAGCGCTCTAAACAGCAGCCCTCCTTTTCCTTCAAACTACCCTAAGGGCCCAGAGAGGAGGAGGTGCTGTAGAGTTCGGTTTAAAGGCTGAGCTCACTTCAGGACTCTTTCACTAGGCTTTCGGGCAGCCTAAGTCAGAAGTCAGAGGGAACCATATATATAACTTATATATATATGGTTGAATACTCTAGTCATTGAATCTGTTTTGAGCCCCACTTTTCAACAACATTGAATAAAAAGGGAACTTCAAAGCGTTACGCTCGTGGCATTCCTACTTCTCCCAGGTTCCCCCACGGCTACCTTCTTTACGCCGTCACGCTTACAGCCTTATCCAAGCCAACTAGCCCTAACCGCGAAAGGAAGAGGCTAGCTGCCGATTCAAGCGCGCCAAGCCAAGCTAAGCATTGAGGAATAAGAGAAGGAGGGTGGCGGAGGAAGCGCAAATTGAGTCAGATGCTCAAATCGGGTAAAAAACTCCATTTTCTATGGGCAGATATATATCTCAATTTTAAATATTTTAAAATGCCGACACCACGTCTCGCTTGATTCCGACACCCCGAATCAAGGGCCCTATGTTGCCTTCTGTGAAACTAGTTGTGGTGTTTTTTTATAAGACCTTCCATTCGCTTTCTTTTTTGTTAAGCAGCATTTAGGTCCTTGCCTTGGAACGACCTTCGCTTACGGGTCATTAACTAAAGACCCAGACCCAAAGCCTACTTATCTATTCCCGCCCACCGGCCCTGGATCCGATGTAACCGAATCAGAGGAAGCTGCCCTTTCGGGAGAAAGAAGATCTGTTAGCTAGTAAGAAAGAGGAGCTGTTGAAAGAGCCTACCTCGGCTAGCTACTATGAACAAGAAATCAATGAACAAGCCGAAGGAAAGAAGGCATCGCCAATAGCTTTTGCTTCTGCTGATGAGGGCCTGCACTTTTGAATTGGATTCAAAGCCTTTCTCTGTCTGTAGCTGATGAAGCTTGAATTGAAAGCCTATTTTGTGGAGTGGTGTGATGTGTGGAACTCGTGTAGTAGTAGCTAGACTCCACGTGCCAGCTTCGCTCCTCCCCCTAGTGTAAACCAATATCCCGTGGAAGACTTACGCTCATCTAGGTCTTCTGCCCAACCTTATCAATGTAAAGATCGGTGTATCCGCCGCAAGCGCCTTAATACCACCTTACCTTGATAGCACAAACAAAGGTCCTGTGTACCTGCGATGTACGAATCATAGTCAATCACTTGACTTACTTTATTATTGCTATCTCACACCATAATCTTTTCACCGACGCCTACTTACTGAATAGGCTATGTCTGGTCTGAAAACATAGCATACATCAGGCTGCCTACAGCACCTCGGGAATGTGTGTCATCTTCAACGGATCTTCCCTATTTAAGACATGTGTCCTTAGACAATTTAACATTCTTCCATAGGAGTTTTTTTGACTGGTGGACAACCAGTCATACCATACCTCTTCAGCACCTCAATAATGTACCTGTGCTGACTTAGGGAGTCGTCGACTTCCTACACGATCTGGACTCGCTACCCCACCGGATCAACGGAAACTGGGTCAGCTACTGGATCGAAAGGAACAAGTGAGATGCTGGCACTAGTCTCGCAGCTGGTGATGGGTCTTTAATGGATGCTACTATTGGTGGTTGTTCCGCCTCAACTGAATCAACAGAATCAACTGTTGAGAGTGGCTTTGTGAGAATAAAGGCGCTTGCGTTTTATAAATCACTGGAAGGGTGGATGAGATGGAGGAAAACGATGTGGAGGAAAAAGACAGGATCGAAAGACTGAAAAGGGATCGGTATATGCGCCATCCCCGTTCTGCCAAGTCAAGCCATTCCCTGGGTCGGCCTTCTCTCACTAAACAACAACGGGTTATTACCATCTTTCTCGCCTATCGCTTCGTCAGTGGAGGCAGTGTAAAAGAGGAGGAATGTCCCATGGAAGGTTCGGGATTTGTGGCTCGATATTCTTGACTCTCTCCGGCGGATCACCTGGACTTGAAACCACGTGTTTAGAAGGGAATTGTGTGGAACTTGGCTTCGATATCCGGTGACTTGAATTCGGATCAAGTCTTTTTCTTAGCTTCGGAATTGCCTAGACCAGTTATCTTAGTTCTCCAATTGGCTCCTTTAGGCCTTCCGAATTTGAGATTCATTCACTCGTAATTGGGCCTCTTTGATCTATTGTAGATAGCCCCTGGGCCCTCCTAATTTCGTTTTTTTTTATTTCTTTTAATATAGTTCTTGCTTACTTAGAAAAAAATGGATAAAACAACAAACACCTCTTCCTTTCTTCCTGCCTTCATCCTCTCTCATCTTCTACAACATGCTACTGGCATTGTCTACAACTCTCAACTCTACTGCTGAAAATTTTAACACTAAGCCCTACTTTTACACACTTTCCAATGGGCCATTATTCTTCATGGTTGACTGGCAGGAGCTAAGGATCCCATGAAGAATGATCCTAGCTCTTCTACACATGCACATGAAATTTGACAGTCCCAAGACTGATAACACAAGTCCCAAAGGCTGCTAGCTGTCAGGTCTGCAATGAATGCATGCAGCCAAGTGGATTCCTGTCCTAAAGGGAACCCATACTTTACCTGAAGTCACACAGGGCCTGGTTCCGTCTTGTCACACCAGCCCCAACACCATCTACAGATTTTAGTTATCTATCCCAAGACCTTGCTGGCACTGTGAGGGCCTAGAAAGATGCTCTGTCAGTCCCGCTCACAACTGTCCGAAACCGGACACCTGCGCGGCTTCCATGTGAGGAATAATACACCGCACAGGGGAAGCGTGATACAAATGAGAAAGCCACATAGTTTCTTATAAAGGTTATTCATGCAAAGATTCACCAACCCCGCTGAAAAGTGAAAAGTGATCGCTCTGAAGTCGACGTCTTTACGTTTATAGGGGACTGAACGTCGACTGACACGTGTATAGCTTGTTCATCAATTCACTGCCTAGTTGTTCCGAAACCGAAGTAGCAAGACTTCATGAGCTACGGTTTACAGAGAAATTCCTATCACTTATTTATTTACATAAAAGGCGCTTGCGCCAGAATGCGAAGCTTGATACGATAGGTCTTTGTTGTTGTTATGAATTAGCTCAATTGGGGCTAATATTACGCATTAATCATCTCACGGAAAAGTTGGGCCGGGGTATTTGAGTTATAGTTCTATAGGAACTGAACGATCTTCATCAATCCTTCGAGATTGGGTTGGTGAATGGAATTCGGATCTAAAACTCCATGACTTTGATGCTGGCTCCTTTCCTTGTTGGAAGGAATCTTACTTGCTTCTTGAGGTGCATGGGTGTCGACTGGAAACTCAGTGTGACTTGCCCGGTAGGTTTTTTCCCTGACTGATGGTGCTGCAGAGGTCTGTGCTGGGGTAGGTTCGTTCTGTCTGATCTTGAATCACTCTGGGCTCCTGCAATGTCTTCCAGGCTCAGTCACTCCTAGAAAGCAGGCAACAGGCTATACGTGGTCTCTTGAGCACAGACCGACCTGCTCTTGCCTGTCTGCTTCTAACCCTGTATTGCTCCCGGCCGGAATGAATCTAGAGTTTGATGGCTGAGGCTATCGACAGCTGGCTTAGTCATGCCAAAATTCCTTGTCCCTGGGGACATAGTCATTGACTGGTATAGAGGGTGAGGGTATATCTGCATCCCTACCCACAACTAGTTCATAGCAACTATATTCCTTAATATGCTGTTTTTGTCTGTTCTGTTTGGTACACCTCAGGGATGAATGGGTAAGACTCCCGTCAACCTATCAGATAGCGTTGTGTCTTAATGAAATAAAGAGGCTCTCAACGCTTAATCTGTAAAAAAAAACTTATCCTCCCTCAGATCTGTCGGTTTAGCGTTTCCAGGTAACGTCTTCTGTACCCAGGTCGACAGATTGCTTCCTTTTATTCATACGACAACCAACGGGAACTCCTTTGATAAGATCCGAAGGTATCAAGGAACTAACAAAAAAACACATAGTATCCACCCTTGTGAATGAGTGGTGGGATACATAAAGGGCCATAGATATTCTTATATAGTCTTTTTCTTTTTTCGGTATGCCGCTCCGCGAGCAAGGAGCGCCGCGAGCAGAGCGAGAGAACGAAGTGGGCTGTGGTGATGTCAGAATTTGCACCTATTTGTATCTATTTAGTGATCAGTCCGCTAGTTTCTTTGATCCCACTCGGTCTTCCTTTTCCATTTGCTTCCAATAGTTCGACCTATCCAGAAAAATTGTCGGCCCACGAATGTGGTTCCGATCCCTCCGGTGATGCCAGAAGTCGTTTCGATATACGATTTTATCTGGTTTCTATTTTATTTATTATCCCTGATCCGGAAGTCACCTTTTCTTTTCCTTGGGCAGTACCTCCCAACAAGATTGATTCGTTTGGATCTTGGTCCATGATGGCCTTTTTATTGATTTTGACGATTGGATCTCTCTATGAATGGAAAAGGGGTGCTTCGGATCGGGAGTAACCACTAGTTAGAGGGCAAAGGGGGGAAGGACAAAGGAAAGAGCGATGCCTACATTAAATCAATTGATTCGTCATGGTAGAGAAGAAAAACGGCGCACGGACCGTACTCGAGCTTCGGATCAATGTCCCCAGAAGCAAGGAGTACGCCCGCGTGTTCCGACGAGAAGACCGAAAAAACCAAATTCAGCTCCACGTAAGATAGCCAAAGTACGGTTGAGCAATCGACATGATATATTTGCTCACATTCCAGGCGAAGGTCATAATTCGCAGGAACATCCTTTAGTCTTAATCAGGGGAGGTAGAGTGAAAGATTCGCCAGGTGTGAAATCCCATTGTATTCGAGGAGTCAAGGATTTGCTGGGAATTCCGGATCGAAGAAGGGGAAGATCTAAATATGGTGCAGAAAGACCAAAATCGATATGAATGGAAGATGCCTCTGGAACGTTGTTTTTTATCGGTCAGTTGATAAATTCCTAACTCATCGCTTTTTGATGGAATAACAACCCAAATTCATTCTTTCAGAGATAATGAATGGGTCCTACCTAAAAGTATCCGCCTTTGCACCCTCTTCTTTTTCTATAAGTTGGCACCAACAGGGTCATCCCAGTGGTGGGGGAGTTCGTCACTCCCCGGCGTACCTGTGCTTAGTAATCAATGTGTTGGTGAAAGGCACTCTTTTGCTCCAGAGGCACCCGAAAGGAACGGGTCTATTGTGAGGTTAAACCTTACCTCAACTTACCTTATGTAAGTAGGTAATGTTCGACTACTTGGTTCACGACCAAGCGCCTCTCCTCCCTAGTGTTGATGATTCTTTAAGGGACCCTCTCACCCGAAGTTAAGATGAGTACCTCAGTGCAAAAGCTAAACCTTAGTAAGTTAAAAGTATGAACTTAAATTCATTATTTAAACTTACTGAGCGTTTAGGCACGCGAGGTTGGCGGGGTATGAATGAAAGTAAAGTACCCGGCTTGGGTCTTTGTATGAAGGCTCAACTATACGTCTTTGGTAAGTTAACCAAAGAGCATAGTGATAGGCTTTGCTTAAGCCTAAGAGATACCCGATGTCTTTATAAAAAGAAGTCAGGACCTCTCTTTACTGGACAGTACCTTAAACATGTGAGCTTATGTCTCATGTGGTATTGGGGTGGGGTCCAGTCAGAGAGGGCGAGTATGAAGACTTATGTCTCCTTAACCCGCTCTGGGCTACCGCGCTTCATACCTTCGTATTATAGAAATAAAATACGAATGCGTACTAACCCGAACAAGTTGATATTGAGTTTTTGCTCTTTATCAAAATGGATATTGGTATGGCCTAAGGGGCCTAAAGTGACCCCGAAGACTATCCATATCCCTGGATATAAGCATGGTCAGAGCGTTGAAGATCTCTGCGTTGAACTTTTGACGCGAGCGGCTTCAATGCTTGAAGCATATTGCCCAAAGTATCTCACTCTTCCATTGCGCTTAGGTTTCAGGTATAAACCTGTTTGGTCGAGGGGTCCTAATACCTATATGAGTCTTGAGAAAGACGATATAGGTAGCAAGGCTCTTGTTTGTTCCGTTAATAAACTCAGTCTGTGGCACCTGCTGATCAAATGCAGTGAGTTCACTCACGTAGCCCGTATGGATTCCGTCTTTCTCCTCCCTCAACCAGCAGGCAGGGACTGGAGGAACCCCTGCCAACGGGAGAAGAGGCAATACCGACTAAAACCCAGCCCCTACCCCACCCTAGCCCTGGATCAGTGGATCTTTTTGTGGCTGGCTTCTTCTTTTGTAGTGACCGGGCATTCTCAAAAGGCGAAGCCTATGTGTTAATAGGAAAGTCAAATGTCCCGTGTTAAATAAACTGCCTTTATGAAGGCCTGCGCACTACTTTAATTCGAAATAACAGAGCCTTTGGTACTCTTTTTTTTGTGATCCTCTTCCCCTTTATTTTAAACTTGATCTCACACGCATCTTCGTTCCAATTCCTACCTATAGGATGAGTCTTTCTGGACCCACTCACCACCCTTGCTTTGGTGCGCTATTGATAACGCTTTTAGGCTCTTAACGCGGAAATGTGGAAAAGCATTGTGAGAAAGGTAGCGTGCTGAAAGTTCCCTTTCCACTCACCGACCTAGCATTTTTGCCCTCTTGCGCCGAACTTAGTTCGGTTCTGAGTAGAAGTGGAAGCTCTGGCTTTCGAAAGGGCTGCTTTGCTGGTTGAGTGAGGGTAAGGTGCGCAAATGCTTTGAAGCAGGAATAGCAGACCGTGAAAGCACTTGCTCGGTCAGGGGAAGCCCCTTTCCCCGATCGCTTCGATACGACAGCAAGGTAGGGTTTTCGCTCGATATAATTCACCCGGTACCTGGTATTGGTAGTAGCATCACTCGAACTTGTTGGGAAAGTCGCCCATGCAATAAATGTTACTTAAGATCAAACAAGACTCTTTTATCTATCCAAATTATGCGAGAAGAAGGGAGGTCACGGAACACAGGAGCGGGACATATGACGAGAAAGGATCATGGAGGTGCGTGCGAGAGTAGGATCTGCTGCTTCCAGTTTACGTGGAAAGGAACAGGACCCAGAGTTCACTATCCATTGTGATAGCTAGTGGGTGAATTCAATCATAATCCAATCCCTAGTTAGCTTTACAGAATAAGCAAGTGCAGATCTCAAAATGGGGTGGAGGTAGTTTCCGATTCTCATCGAAGGCGGGCAAGGAAAGGAGGGAGTAGGCGGTGGGAGTGTCAGCCGAATGCTCAGAGCTAAACTATTATGTATGGAGTTCTTCGTAGGGTCGGAAATCCAAAAGATAATGGTGGTGCCTTTCAAAGAATGACTACAAACCATTGACTTTATAGGATAGGCTAAAAAATAGGAGTTTGGGTGGATGGAAATGATTCAAACATGGAATCTAATTCCATCATGGTTCCTGGAACAGGGGAAAAAATCCATCTCTGGAAACACTAAGTTTGTGGAGAATGTCCCCTGGAGGAAGCACATTGCAAGGAAACTCCAGTGGGCGTGCACTTTCAATGGTTCTATGGTAAGGCATATCTTTAGTATGAAATAGGAGCTTTATCGCGCGCGCCCTTAAAAAAAGCAGATAGCGGGCTTTTCTTTTTTATGCTCCACTACAAGCGTCAGTGTCGAAAAACGAACGTTGAACAAAGTGAATTTTTTTCTTCAATCATTCATTCGATAGGAACCCGGAGGCAGGACACATGCAGTTCACTCGGCCTATTCCACTTTAGGAATAGAAGGATTTCTTATGCTAGAACTTTCTGCTCTGCTCTCACGTTCATATACCATACCATGGGGAAGAGGACCGAACGGAACCTTAGTGGCTGGGAAAGAGAAATCCCGCGAAGAATAAAAATGGGATTATCTTCCGATGCAGAAAAAGCCTAAAATGGGGGCAAAGTCAACCTAACCGAACTTTTCGTAAGCCGCGCACTTGAGGCCAGGCCTTACTATAAGTAACCTCACTGATTCCACTCAATCTTTTACACCGATGTTTCGTACTCTCTCGACCAGGTCATCATAAGAAAATACTGAAAAATATTTCCGAAGTGAGAGAAGGAGGGAAGGCGCGCTAGCGCGCTACAACTAACAGCCTGCTGAAAAAGGCAAGATTTGCGCTAAGAAGCAACCCTAGTTTAAGTACTAGCGTCCCACCCCAACGTTGTTGTACTTTACTTGACTCTCCCCCGCTTGCTGCTCGCCTCAGCCGCTAGGGGCTTATGTAGTGGTTGGCATTCCTACGTGCTCCTCCTTGCCCCCCCCCCTACTGGAGATTCGATGACGGGTAACCTTTGGTTTGGAAAAGTGACGCTTTGGTTACGAAGGTGACCGGGGTGACGGTTTATGGATGGATTCAGTGGTAGTCTCTGACTCCCTCCAACTCCATCAATATCAACAACATGTCGTGACCATGACGGTTTGTTCCGGCTTTGTTGACTTTGTCAGAAAAGACAGTAGGTTTCGGGGGTTCATTGATTAGTAAACCTACGATGCTGGTAAGGTCGGGACCGTGGTCGTCCGTCTCCGGTTTGCCGGCCGATAAGATCACTAAGATTGACCAGCCAGCTGGGTTGATTTGGCTATTCCTTTCTATTGAAAAGGAGTCAGCTGTCTGCGCGAGTCACCTTCTTCTAGGCTCCGAGTCACCTTCTTCTAAGCTCCGCTGGACGACACGGCATTCTCGTTCAAATAAAGGCCGGCCGTACTTGTGATGGTTCCCAGGATCCAATAAACTCACTTAGGTCTACGTTGCCACGATATTGTTCTATGGAAGCGGGCGGGCTGCTTTTTAGAAGTTCGGCCCGGTTTTTTTTTGACTTAATAATAAAGGTGGGGGGAGGGATTGACCTTTCTAACGCATATTCCGTCGTACCGGCATGGCCCCACTGATTTGTTTTCGATCGGAGCATCAAGCAGCGCAACCCGGTTCTACTTGACTAAGCCCCATGCTCGTCCAAGGAGGGAGTTTTCTTTACCCAACTCCCCTTTTTTATAACAAGGCAGAAACCCCCGACCCGACATTCATGAGTTTCGAATGAAGAATGAAGAGTGCCTTTTTTCTTCCCAGAAATCTTGGATTTGAAAGTTGATAAAGACCCACCCCTTGTTTCAGTCAGAATGAGTCCCCGGGACCCCGGGACATTGGCTTCCGCCAACAGTGAATTTTTAAGGATCGCATCCCGCGCATATTCTACATTATAACCTGCAACTGATTCAGCTTCCGCTTCTGGGAGATCAGACGGAGCTCGATTAGTTTCTGCTAGACGAGGAATAAGGAACATAACCAATACGGGGAACAAGGGAATACCAAACCATATCTGCTTTTGCGCCATGACAATCTCACTCGAATTACAGGGACCTACACATATTAGTACAGTATACCGGGGTCCCCGGCCAGAACCACACGTGCAAGTTTCCCTGCATGTGGCTCGTCCGTGCTTTTTTCCGGGGCGCTGCCTGTGACTCCGCATGGGAGAAGGGGGCTGAACTGAAAACAGGAGTGTTCAGAGCATTGCATTGTCTGAGGGAGTGGGGTGAGTAGGCAGCGCCTACCAAGCAAAGCTTTCGTTGAAAAGGCTGGACTGGAGTGCTTTCATCAAATGATGCATGTGGGCTGAGCCATTCCCATCCCAAGTGGTGGCCCGATTCGGCCTGGCCTGGTCGGGAAGAGATTCTAAATAGAGAATATGCGCACCGGGAATATCTATCTATCTTAGCTAGCGGGGGCGGGCTTTCCTCTGGTAGTCCCGCAGCGGCCTCTGACAGTCCGTCCCGTCTCATCTTTCTTTGTTTGTCGCCAGCCATCTTAGCTCCACATGAGACCCTCTTTCTATTGATGACTAAAAAAAAGGCACTCATCAGTCAGCTCGGCCCCCTTTCCTATTCAGCTTTGCTTGCCGCCTATTAAGAGAATAGGTCCCATTCAAGCGGCCCGCCTTTCTTCATCTATACCAGCAGCCACGCACGACCCCATAGGAACGATTTCTGCGCCCTAAGAAGCAGAACGCGCCATCACCTACAGCCCTTTCCTCTGCCGGGGACTTCCACGAAATGAAAACGGGCGGCATCGTCGTATGCTTGACATTAGTTGCCCTGGTGTATATCCCGGAGTACTCCTATGGCCGATCTGTCACCCATACATTCAGGGCTTGGCCCCGTCCCGTGTGGAAACCCCCTAAGGCACGGCTTAGTCAGTTATTCTCGCAGTTCAGAGTGAGCCGCCACTTCTATTAAAGCATGTTCTTGCCTCCTTCTCTCCTCCCTCCTTGTTTCCATTCGTTGGGTGATCCCTTGCTCTCACGTTCGAGTGTTTGCTCGTCGTTTAGGCCGGTGAGTGACATTTCTGCTCATTGCAGTCACCTCCGGGGTTCTTCGCACCAGGATAGTACCAGGACCCTTGTGCCCCGGACTGCGCTGCCCGCCCTATGAAAAAAAATCAGCCTTGCGACGAGACGCGGACATTCCTCATGCTGCGGTTCCCTCCGGTCCGTTCCCGGGTTGGGTTAGGGGAACATCCGAGCGATTGCCTTCGCGCATCCAAACGTGCTCACAAGGCGCACAATAAGAATAAGACCAATAGAGACTTCATAAGAGACCATTTGAGCTGCAGATCGTAATGCTCCTAGAAAGGCATATTTCGAATATAGAGGAGTGAAAGTTCCCAACAATCCACGAAAATATCATACCCCAACTATGAACCGTACGAGCACGTCCTCTTTCACTCCCACCGCGCTTACGGCTCTATACCCCAACTTGCTCCGGCCTCGGGTCCTCCCGCATCTCTTCCTCGGTAAGCGGACCGTGGAAGCAGGGGGAACTTGGGACTGATAGAAAGCAGCATATCTATTAATTCCCTCCTGACCGAAACAAAAAATCCAAATAGTTGAAGTTGTTCTTGCCGAACGTGTCGGAGACATCTTTATCTGAGGAGGAGGCTTCGTCGTCCGGCTCCTCATAAATGATGTTAGGATCGGCCTCTTCGGAATCCGAAAAGAAAAGAGAGACAGAACGGAATCACTTTGTTTCAATGACATATCTAATCAGACTGAATAGGATGTCGAAGACACGATCATTCACATAAATTTCAGCAGGCAGGAAGGGCGCGGAAGCTACCGTTTAACGAATGCCATGCAAGCAAGGTAGCTTGCTGACTCTCCTAGTAGCGTGTGTTGGCGGCAAGGAAGGAGTTCGGAAAGACTAGACCATAAAGTACAAGAGTTGGAAGCGACTAGTCGCTTCTGACGAAGCTTAACGAAGGCCGATCACTACATAGAGACAACTACCAGTCATGAGCGATATATCGCTCATGACTGCCTAGAGAGGCGGAAGCAGTCGCTTGACGGACGAAGCCGAGCCGATACGATAGGCGGGCGAAGGGAGCGAGACCAAGCCGAGCCAGACGTGGAGTGGCGAAGGAGGCCTACTATACGTATACGTCATTAGTCACCGGTGAAAGCCAAAGAAAAAAAAACGACTTCAGTGAACTATTGATGAACAGTGTAATTGATCAAACAAGTACCAAGTGCGCTTCTTTCATTTCCGAATTTGCTTGCGAAAAGTCCTTGCATTAGTATGAGTTCGTTGACCGCGTAAGGGCGATCCATCTTGATGACGAATTCCACGATAACGAGAAATAGAAATTAATCGTTCGATGTCTTCTCGTTTTCCCCTCTTCAATTCCCAATGAACAAGATGATCTTGAGCTATTATTTGTTCAATTTGGTCGATCTGATATTTTGTTAACTCATTCATCTTTATGTTCCCACTGATACCTAATCGATAACGAACCTGAATGGCTTTTTTAGGTCCAATTCCTTCAATTTTAGTTGATGCAATTCTTACTTGTTCATCGGGAACTGATTTAGCTCCTGAGATATATGACATTCTTTATCCTTCCTTTTCCTGGTCTTCTCGGCTGGAATCAACAATGTCCCTCTAACTCGAGATCACCGGTGCAGCTTCAAACGAAACAACTACGGTTCCCACCTTGATCCTCCTTCCTTTCGTTTAGAATATCGGAAATAAGAAACATGACCGCGATAGCTTGACTTTTGCCTTCGAAGGCCCAATTGGATTTTTGTCTTTAAGGGTTTCAAATTATCTTGTTAAAGAATTATTCTGAAGAAGGAACTTATTTGACCCCCTTTTTGTGGCTTCTTCTTCGATTATGGGGGAGATCAAAAAGTATTTAGGTCAACAGTTCTCTGTTTATTTATTATTTAAATATTAAGAAGTAATAAAAGTCAAAATTTAATGACCAACGGATTTTTATCGTTATTAAGAACGTCTGATCGATTAAAAGAGTGGGATCCTGTGGCTCAGCAGGCCCCTTGGTTGACCCAATCGTCATTCCATATTTGTTTTTTCTGAGCTTGATGGAGGAAGCTCTTGAGGGGGACCAAATCATAATTCTAGGTCAATCCCTTCAGAGCTTGATGCGCCCGAACCAGCCCCTTGTTCGAGAAACATCATCATATATAGTGGTGGCGTGGCTTCGGTTACGTGCTCAACGACAAGACCTACAGCCCACGACGGATTTCCACTCTAAAATGGGAGTGAAGTTGTTGAAGGTCCATCCTAATGGCCCTTATCCCCCAAAATAGCCCTACTATGGAGCTTTCCAGAGGCCATTTTCTTTTTAAAAAGAATAGAAAGTTATCATTATTATGATTATAATCATAATAATGATGATAACTTGATTTTTATCCAAAGAGCTAAATATTTTATTAAGGCCATGAAATACATGATATAACAGCGCATAGTAAGTAAGATGGACTAAGCTGCTTAGGATGAGCTTTGATACAAAAAAGAAAAAGAGATATACATTATACTCGGTATAGTTCAGAAAACCGATTTTCAGACAAAGAATCGGACTTAACAAGACAAGAGTGGCGGCTGCCCCGGAGATTCTATGGGAAATAGGAAACGTCGAAGTAAGCTGTGGCTTTTTAAGAGTCAGATTCGGTGCTAATGGTCGAATTATTTTATTCATTGGATTGGTTCATTCTGTGACTGCTCTGCTCCCGAGAATAATAAAATAGAGAGACTTGTTCCGAGCGGGCGTTGGTTTTTCCAACCAAGAAAGACATTGGATGCACCGTATCGAACCATGTCTCTCGGAGAAGTTTTCACGACTCTCTCCTCGAGTTCGGTTGAGTTCTGGTGCGGAACTCTTTAAAGAGAGAAATTCTTCCTCTTCTTATTTAAGCTATTTCGGTGGGTGAGAGAAGGCTGCTAACTCATTCCGATGCCTTCTTGAAAGCGGTGCACGTGGGAGCGAGGAAGCTAAGCTGTCGTTCCTTAACGGCCAATGCGCTTCCTTCCTACTTTTAGGGAGCCGCTTGATTGCAATGCTGCAGAAAAAAGACTTAAGGTTCAGCTCCATCACGCGGTCGTGCTAGCGCCGTATTGCGCCTATATAGCCATAGAGCTACTGCGTGTAGGCGTGGGTCCGTTCTGTATGGCCTCCAAGCGTTGAAGACGACTTTGTTCGACCAATGACAGTTGACCCGACCCCAGCAACAAGCGCATAGCAGATCTCTCTTTGCTTCATTCATCCTTAGCGCATCTGCATCCGCTTTATAAAGCAGCCGCTTCTTCATGCGTATCTTTCTTCCCTAACGAGGCGAACCAACCACCCTGCTGGCGCGGGCTCCCATTTAGGTAGCTTCCCGGATCTCCCGCAATAAGCGCAAGTGGTTCCGCCGAACGAAGTTGTAGTTGGTTCGTTTTCGTATGATGATTGCTCGCTTCCTTCACGACTCGTTCCTTCGGAACCTGTGTGTCTTTACCAACTCGGTCCGCCCGGTGAGCGCTCGCGACTAAGCGAGACTCGGATGCTGTCTCATTCGCTGTCTAGCAGTACAACTTATTTATTTTTCCGATACGGCTCGCGACCTAAAAAAATCCCGGCCCACTCGTTCACTCGCTGCTTCAAGTAAACCACTCGATACTCTCTCGCGATCGATTAGTCTCGCTTCGTCTATTGCGACGAAGCTTTTTAGAGACTCCTTTCGTAAACGACATTTTTTATTACGGGATTTTGCTTTTATTCTATTGTTATGTGGTGCTTAGAGGCAAGGGTACATATTATTTTACTTACAGTAAAAATTAAGGAAGAGGAGGAACGAAGTCACTCGACAAAAGGAAAGGGAGAGGTACTTAATGAAAGGGGTTGGATAAGGTGGGAACTTATTTAATCTATTTACATGAAAACAAACAAGATGATGGCCGTCACTTAAATCATTGGATTTCCAGCAGCACCTATGGCAAGCAAGAGCAAGTGTAGTTCCAAGATCGAGGCTGTCACGTGGGGTGTCAAGATGAGCTTGGAACCGCAATCAATGAATGGATGAACTCTTAGTGGCTCCGATGAACCGGAAGTGGGATACCGTAGCCGAATTCTTTATAGGATCCGGATCCAAAAGCTTAGTTGGATCTCCGGAGGGGAAATCCTGCTTCAACAATCGAAATGATCGCAAAGGTTCATTCATGAATTAACATGAAAATGGGCTTTCTGCCTCCAACGGGAAAGCATAAACTGTGGGAACAACACCATGATCTAGAGAAGTAGAATTCGTCTAAGCGGCTATAAAGCGCATCATGTGCTTTTTTCACGTCCATGTTCCCATCTCGCCCGTACTAACGATGAATGGGGAAAGCCGGCCAGGCCAGAATCTAAGGTTAGAGCCGGGCAGCGGCGAACCGGAGACGGTCACGAGGGTTCAATACATTTGATTGCCCTATAAATAAAGCCATTCATTTTTAGTTTTTTTGATGGGTTTGGAATTGAGAAATCCCAACTCAATTGACTTAGAAATGGGGACAGGCGCTTGCGTTGAATTTATAAAGGGCAGGACGGGTACCGCTAACTACTTTTTACCAATTGAATCTGATCCTGCACCTGAGAATCTCCAGTAATGTGACCGAACTGCTCTCCTCGCCATCACCCCATCCTCATGTGATGGAAAATAAGTCAACTCTCGAAGACACGCTGTCATCTGCCCTCACTGACAGACAGACATAAAGCTGACTCATCCTCTCTGCTATCCTCTGACGCAGAAGCAAGCTACGCTACCTCCTTATCGTCCCCATAATCATCGAAGGAATCAACAGATCCTCATCGATCTTTGAGGGGACATGTCTCCTCTCATACAACTCACCCTATCTCTTAAAGCGGATCGATCCAACAAAGATGGATAAAGAATCAATCTTGAGTTTATTAACAAAACAAGGTTGATCAAAAAACGAAATTATTTTTCTGGGGCTGATCAACTTGATTCACAAACAGTAAATCTTGATCCAAAAAGAAAAGAAAGATTCGAGCAACACAGGCGCTTACGTGAAAGGGGGTGCTGCATAGAATTATTGTTCCCCTTTGGCTGGTGTCTTCTGTTGTATTGGCCAGGACTATGCTTTGTATGTCATAGTAATATATTAAGAAAACGGTAGGGGTCTTTAAGCTATAGGGAACGCTTTTCCATCTCCATCAAAAAAGCCCAATTTTCTTCTCAAATTAAAGGCCGCACCAGGGAACCATTCATTCCTCCCGGGCTGGGCTCTCGCGTGGTAGGGGTCCGATCAGATCAACCAGCGACCGGTTTACGGAAGAAGTCGTGTTGCAAGGGCCTGGAGATTGATGGAAGAACCTGGCCGAAGTCAGTGTTGTGTTCAATTGGAAGGATTGCTTTCTGTCGTCTGTCTTTTCCTTCTCTCTCTCTTCTCTTAGCAAAGTGGGTTCAAGTCAAACGTCGTGGCTTGCCACAAGCTGGGCTCAGGGGCGGAGCCTTCCCCTGTAGTCGTCAGCTCGTTCTTGACAGATCCGATCGGGTGTTCATAATCTGGAGTAAAAGGATTCGAACCTTTGCATGCCGGTACCAAAAACCGATGCCTTACCACTTGGCTATACTCCATACGGTCGGTCCCTGGGGAGAGGGGGAAGGGAGAAGCAGGGCTCGTTCCTCGAGGTGCAAGGACGCGGGGATATAGCAAGTAAGCAGCAAGGTTCTCCCTTGACTTTAGGACCGACTACAACAAGCTCGTGACTCTAATAGAAACAAACGGTAAGCTCTCTGCTCTATTTGCTTGCAATGCGTTGCCTATCAAAGTAGGCGAACGCCGCAAGCGCCTCCCCGAACTTGTGGAGTTCCTTCTTCCCTCTCGCTTAAAGGCCCTTCAGATGGATTCATTTTTCATCCTATCTGAACTGACCGACAAGACCAGACGCCTTGCTCCGGCCCAGTACGAGCCTCAGACAGAGCAGAGCCCGCCCGAACCGAGAATCAGAAGGGGCCGGGCCTTCTTTTCATGTCCGGCACCCATCTTTATTTACTACATCTAGGGAGCTCTGTTGGTAGCTAGTTTGTGACGTGCCGCTGCTGCTTCTTACCCGTCGAGAGATGTCCCTTCTTTATGCACATCCATATACATAATACATAGCCATACACAAAGGAACCGGTCAAAATCTTCGGTTCTTTAAGTTCATTCACTGGCAGTTCTCTTCCTTACGTGGAAGGGCTGGCAAAGGCCAACCGAGAGGTTGACGGGAGAACGAATGGCTCAGGAATCGACCGGTTCCGAGCAGACTCGTGGAGCTGCTGCTTGGATTATCGTAGAATAATAACTTAGGAAATGACTTAACTTAAAAGACAGATGCCGCCGCAGCGAGGCGAGGGAGCAACTTGTCTGGTCTTGCGGTGCACTCACTCCAGTTACGAGAATGAAATGACGCCCCTTCCTTCACTCCTTACAACTCGCACCAAGCCGAGATTGATTGAAAAGGCAGCCGCCCAGCGCTGAAAAGCCGTAGTGCTAAAAACTTTTTGAAGCTGTAGTTGGCTTTGAAGCCGGCGCGCCCCTTTTGTGAACGTGATAAAGAGTACACAAACACTTCCCTGACTTACTAATCATCATCTCATCTGGCGCGAAACAAAAATGAGGTCCCCCTCCCAGCCCTGCCGTCCCCCTAGCAGCCGCCTACCTACTCGTGCTCGTAGCTCGATCGGAGTTCAGTGTGGTCCGGCGGAAAAACATAAGTCGTCCGTATCAAGTGATACGTGAATTGCTCAGTAGTGCTTCGCCACTTGACGCTTGTTCCCTTGGCGGAAATAGCTTAATGGTAGAGCATAGCCTTGCCAAGGCTGAGGTTGAGGGTTCAAGTCCCTCCTTCCGCTCCTGGCTTCGTCGTTCAGTGGTAACGAGTGGAGTAGGCAGCGAGTCGAGTGCATAAGCACTCCACGAGCAGCAAGCAGAGAGCAGACTACCGCTTTGACAGTACTCACACGTTGGGGTGGGGCGCCTATGACGTTTTGCAGCTGATGCAGGGATTTTGAAGCGCACACGGAGGCCTTGAAGCCTCCGTGGGAGGGGAGCTGCTGCTATAAGAGTAGAGCGTTGAACTATATTGATGTTACCCTATGCCCAAGTTCTGAGTGGGCATAGTTTTCTAAAAGGTGGATTTCCAAAGTGCTCCCTTGCGGGTGGGGAGAGAAGACGGCGTTCAGCACAAAGGAGGGCAGACCAGTGGTGTTTTAGAGCTCGAAGTTGGACGAAGACTCCACGTATGATCAAAAACTGTACTCAATGGAAACTGAGAAATGTTCAACAAACACGTTCTATTGCCACAGGATTCATAGTGTATACGGATCATCAAGCACTGAGGTTCAATCAGTCTCAAGACAAGAGAAGTTGAACGCGAAACACTCAAGGGTGGGTCTTCTTCCTTCCATCGTGCGTGATACGACATAAGGGGCTTGCGGCGCAACGTCGTTGCAGATGCAAAAGGGTAGAAGGGCCATGCTACTGCAGTCTGTGGAAACCGTAGTTCACTACGGAGGAAAAGGACTTTGGCGAGGCATGGAGGTTGAGCGGGAACCGGGGGAGATCGAATGGACTACTTTAGATTAGAATGGATGACTTGTTCTATTTTTTAAACCTGCATACCGACTTTACGAAACATTGAAGTGAAGGAGTGTGAGGGCGGAGCGAGAGCCCAGACAAAACGTACCTATTGGGGGCGGAGAACAACTATTGGCCCGGGACGTTGAAATATTTTCTTAGTCGTGTCGTCTTTGTCAGGAATAAAAAGGTAGCAAGAGGAGTGTATAAGCCCGTACCCGTACCGAAGAGACCTTGGGAAGGCATCTCTATGGATTGAGTGTTTGGACTACCAAAGAACCAGTCGGGTCATGACAGCTGGTGGTTTAAGATCGATTCTCCTTCATGGCAGGCAAATATTCGCGGAGGATCACGAATGATGCAACGGAGCCGGGAATTTTGTGGATGCCAAACCAGCCTCGGTATTGCAGCAGGGAATAGGCATAGTTCCGGTGACTGTTTCTGAAACCGGGGAGGCAAAGGGGATTGCTATCGTCACCCTCGGTGTATGTGAAAAAAAAAAAAGTGGAGAATGCACATTTGCTTGAAACATTTCCCAAGTAACTGTTTTACATCTTTGAGCACGCATGGATCCTTTGATTAGATCCCTGTTGTGAGTAACGTATCAAAGACACCTCTTCCGCTTGATCACTATCACTAGTATTACTAATAGCATGGGTAGTTTAGTCAGTATAAATTACTACACGTTTGGCTTTTCTTGAACGAATTTCATGATCTTCATTTTCTTCCTATTGTTCTTCCATAGGAGTTTTTTTGACTGGTGGACAACCAGTCATACCATACCTCTTCAGCACCTCTTTTCTGATTTCTTATATTCCAGGAAAAATAAATTTATTATTTGAATTTCGAATTGTTTGATCATTGTGATCAGTTGTAACTACATCGAATATCCATTGCAAACATTTTATTGCTTTTATTTATCAAGAAAAATTCTTTTTTCTTCTGCCAATAAAGACAATTTTTTAAAATTAAGACTGGGTGGGGATTCAAGGGGACTTCGCCGATTGAGGTTAAGGAATGACCCTTCCTTGTCGATAAACTCCATCATTATTCTCGTGGGATAGTTTTTGGTCGTGTACAAAGATATCTTATGAAATGAGGCATGGAACGGAGCCACTACGAAGAAGTTCGGGAGTGACGAAGGAAGCTTCGGACTCATATTGTTCGTGGGTTGAGAACGGGAGTTGCACTTTATGAGATCGAATCACCCGTAGTTCCTCAGTAGCTCAGTGGTAGAGCGGTTGGCTGTTAACTAACTGGTCGTAGGTTCGAATCCTACTTGGGGAGATTTTCTGTTTTCTGAATTCTTCAATGCAATGAAGAATTCAATGAAAGCGCTTTTCCTAGCGACCCCTGTCCTTCGACTTACTTTCTAAACTAGCAGAATCGTCAAACGGGACATCAAAAGTGGGAAGTTGATTGTTGGAAATGTCTTCTTCACTCTCGTATAGGTGAACTTGGTTCCCTCAATTCTTAGGGATAAGAGCTGGGAATGAATGGGAAGACTTTAGTAGTCTCTCTTCATTAGCCGGAAGGACTCCACTAGCGTAATTCGAAGAACGAACAAGAAAAGGGTGACTGTTTAGGTAGGATGGATGTGGTCCAATGGCTAAAGCTCTGCCAGCTTCTTGTAGACTGGCAGTCTCCGAGAGGAACCTAAATTCCCTTTTTTTGCCCCGCCTGATAGACTTTTTCTTCGCTACTAGTGGCAACGAAGTTCCTTGGTAATTAGCAAGGGGGAAGGAATATCTCCACTCATTCATTCAGTGCCTGCGGTGAGGCGCGACCCAGCTGATGCAGGTAATTTGAAGCCTCCGTTTGCTGGGTGGGGAGAAGAATAGAAGATTTATATTGAATGCTACACCGGGCAGCTTCCAGTGAAGACCAAATGGGTCGGGCGGGGAAAACGGGGTTCGAACCCGCGACTTCTGGCGTGACAGACCAGCACTCTAACCAACTGAGCTATTTCCCCCTTTCGTCACTACTGTCGATTCAAAAGTAACCTACCCGAACTTTGTAACTATAAGAAAGTAGCTGTACAACATGAAGTTGTCCTTTGGTACTTTTTTTTTGAGTAGTACGACAGTAGAAACTAATGGCTCTGCTCGCTTAGACTCAAACGGGGCTCCGCGCTCTATCTGCTCTATCAGCTATCAGTTGGCGCTACGCGACTTCAGTTGACAAAAACGAACAACATAGCGCTAGCGCCCGCTGAGTTCTTTCTAGTGTTCGCCTACTATACTAAAAGGCCTACTGACCTGCCGGTGAACAGCCGGTTACTAAATCATAACTAGTGGTTAAAAAGTACCAAAACCACTGAAGCCTACATCCCACTACGGAAGGGTTCTCAGTTCCCGAACTTGAGTAAGACGCAAGCGCCTTGAGTCAATAGGTAGGGTCAACTACACAAAAGTGTAAGGGCCACTATCTAAGCTATTAGTGGGCTTGTTTGTTCTATTGAAATACTGAATCGAGTGAAGCCGTCTTGCGTAACAAGACTTTAGGTCGCCAACGCCTAGAAGTACAATTCCCTGCCGGTCACTCTAAAACTCACTACTTGGGTTACGAAAGTAACTTAGCTTCTTTAGTAGGGCTTGCGAGGGGCTTGCCAAAGAACCACGTAGGGGGCCCCGGGGAACATTCTGTTGTACTACTAACACTAGCTGGTACTAAAGTAGTTCAGTAGCGCCTTTTTCATCAAATAGGAACCAGCTTCAAAAAGTTTTTAGCACTACGTTCCTTTGCAGGCCTTGACGAAAGGAACCGACATTGCAAGCAAATGGAGAGCCCCCGCCCGTTGTTTGAGTCTAAGCGAGCCGGAAATAAAGCGTAAAAGAAAGCGTACCGGCTGTTTTAGTCGCGAAAGGGCCGGGCCGCTTGTCGGGATGAAATGCCCCTTCTTTCATTCTCCTTTTGGTTTTGGGGCCCCGGGTTGAGGGAGAAGCAGATAGAGCAAAGCAAAGGAGGGTCTCCTCTTTCTCCGTCCGCTCTTCTCGAAGTGAGCGAATTGCATGTAGAGAGAAGTAGGGGCTTATAGTTTAATTGGTTGAAACGTACCGCTCATAACGGTGATATTGTAGGTTCGAGCCCTACTAAGCCTACCACCCCTACAGTTACAGTACAGTCGAAGTCCCACCGACCGAACAAAGAGAAGATAAGGGCGTCTCGGCTGGGCTTACTTGCTATATCCCTGCGTCCTTGCACGGCTCGTCGCTACTGTCGATTCAAAAGGTAACCGACGGTTCCCGACTTTTTTCGGTTTCCGCAACCGAAACCATTCTCCGATGACTTCATCCATAAACCCATTCTTTCTTATTTCAATAGCGGTACGCTAAAAAAAAAGTCAAGGAGGAGCACGTAGGAATGCCGACCACTACATAAGCCGCTTGCCCGCCTCTTTCATTCCTACTGCCTCCTTCGGTGAGTTGTTCCCTTCCCAATAGAAGGTCTGCTCAGCAAATCAAATGTCAAAAGTCAAGTGAATGGGGGTCGGTCGCCTACCTGCTAGACGTAGCCGCCGGTTGGCTGAACCAATGAATTCCCCTTTTGGGACCCCGGGTTGACCCAGAAGGAATGGAACTACTGAAGAGTTGTCTGCAGTTCACACTTGGGCAAAGACAACTTACTTTGGAAGCGGAACACGAACCGATTTCAGTTGGGTTCTTATTGAGCGTAGCGAAATCAAGGTTTATGAAAAAGTCCGCTAAGTTTCTATGGTGTTCTCACTTTGTCGGTCCACAGTGGAAGGCTCCGCACCTGAGCCTCGTTAGACTCAGCGGAAGTTTTAGTTCGGTGAAGAGATGAAGTCCGTACCTTAATTTAATGTAGTCTCCACAGCTGTCCGTACCGACGCCTCACTACTACTTCTTTCTTCATTTGAATTAACAAGCAAGTTCTGTGCGCCTTTGCTTTCTCCTTAACCAGCTGACCTGACTTCGTCACCGAACTCCCTTTCTTTTTTTAGTCTAGTTCGACTAAGTTACTTCGTAACCTTAATGTACTTAATTTTGTACTTTCTTAGGTCTAACCTTCGCCACTGGGCGCTTCGCCCCCCCCCCTTTTTTCTTTATTTTATTATTAAATATTATTAGAAAGAGCGGGACGGGAGGATGAAAGACAAAGAAAAGGATCAGGGGCTTGATGATCGGAGAAAAGGAAGGGGCGTGTTGATGTGTCACTGGGTCGGTGGGGAACCCGTAGGAAGGGGGGACGACCCGCCGAATTCACATCAAACAACATGAACACAAACGAAATCGTCGAATTTCGTATAGAAACAAAGCGAACCACTTCTATTCTCGGAGCTGAGGCGCTTGCGAAGAATGTATTTTTTTTTGTCCCTTTCGTCCAGTGGTTAGGACATCGTCTTTTCATGTCGAAGACACGGGTTCGATTCCCGTAAGGGATAGAGACTTCTTCCCGGCCGGTGGTATCATTCATTGCTGAGTGATCGCTCGCTTTCTGGCTGATAAAAAGGTGGTCCGGAAGCTTCCTCTCTCCCAGCAAGCAAGACGAGATGAGATCACCACTTCTCAGTAATAGACTTCCTTGAATTCTTCGCAAGCGCCTGCCTCCTCGCTTCCACACACGCCTTGCATTCTGAACGGTTGCCCTTCCATCTCCCCCTCTTTAATGGCGGAGGGCGAACCCTGCTCCCGCTTAGATAGAACAGGAGCCCTGCCAGAACTAGAACAGGCCTTTTAGAGTGGAGGGGGGCTTTGATCGCTTATACAAGACAGACCTTGACTGCCGCAAAAAAAGTGTTATAAGCCCTGCCCTATAGAGAGCACCTTGGTCGTCTATAGGAAGGAAGAGAGGGGTCAGCGAGCAGGTCTTCCCCATCTTTAACCAAAGGCGCTTGTGGCCCATTGTTATTTAGCGTGGGGCGCCTGCATGACAAGAGCAGGCATGGTGCCATGGGACCAACACTTCTTTTTCTCGCCACGCCAGCCACTTCATTCAATCAATCATATGTTCTATTCGCATTCATTACTTTTTGATTTCTAGTTCAATAGGGATGGGAACTTTATCACTTTCTTTCTTCAAAGGCCGGCGTAATAGCTTACTTACCTAACGTATACGCTTCGCTAATTCACTTTCTTTCAAGACAAAGAGGATAGCGCGCTTCTTACACCACCACTTCCAAGATAAGAGACCACTCTTCTACTTTGAAAGCGCTACTGCTAAACGGTTGCTTGGTGCCAAGCAACCGGTTGGCAAAGAATAATAAGCAAAAAGCAACTAAGCTTTAGATTTGCTTTAGCTACCGCTTTTTTTTCAACACAGAGCCAGGAATAACGGCCGGCATAGAAGTCTCTTGCACGCAAGGAGATGCTGCTGCCGGATGTCATGGTTTCGGGGCGCCATGATCCTTCTCTCTGGAACAATCGAGGGCACTGACTGACTTCATCAATCATCGCTCAGTGAGCTATTAATTGCCGCCAATAGCGCTTCGCTTGCATGCAAGGCGGCAGCGCCAGGTAGAAAGGGCGAAGAAGATGCATTTTGAGTACTGGTGGTACTGGACAAGCTCCAGGGGAATAATCTCTTTCTCATTTCTGCCTTTCTTTTCCATGACGACTAGGAACGGGCAAATCAAAAATTTCACTTCGAATTCCGGACCTCAACATCCTGCTGCTCATGGTGTTTCACGATTAGTATTGGAAATGAACGGAGAAGTGGTGGAACGTGCGGAACCACATATTGGATTACTCCAGTGCGGCACGAAGCCGCTGACGTCGAGTAGGCTCCTATGCCGCTAGCTATGCCCTGCTCGGTCCCCCGGCACGGTGGAGGTTCCGTAGCGCGTCATGAGCACCGGGCAAGAGGCGGGGCGGTTGAGCAACTCAAGTGAACCGAACTTACTTATTTATAGGGATAGAAGGGAGAAGGTTGTGAAGGTGGCCTCGTTATCCACACATCCGATCGGATGAATGGAGGACCGACCTCCTGGGTTTTCACGAGCGTTGGCGGGTCCTGGAGTGCCCGTCAAGGGCGCTAGCGCATACCCCGGGGTGATCATCACCACCTGCACCTCACATCTCGGCACAGTGGAACGTGTAACCCGCCTGCTGTCCAAGTCAACCACTCAATTTCCTGTCATCCATAGCGCCTAACAGAACGTGGCAGCAAGGGACAACCCACCCATACAGACAGCCAGCGGGGAGGATGGCACTACTGGCAAAGACCGTCTGGCGAAAACGCCGTAGGCGCGAAGCGTGGTAGGCCTGCGCCGGGGGAGCAACGCATAGGGAGGAAAGGGAGCCCGGACGGTGGAAGAGCCAGGGGAGGCCGGGTCATTTGACGGAAATGGAAGGCTTTTTCCGAGCAGCTCATTCATTCTTGGAAAAAGAGGGAGCAAGCCAATGGATCAATGAATAGATAGAGTCAACGGTAGACAAACAGCGCTAACTACACGCGAATTAGCTTCCGAAGTCGAGCAGTCTCAATTTGACTACAGGATTTGCGAATGAATGCAGGGCTGGGCCACCTCGAATGGCGTGAGCCGCATGCGGGGAGACCCGCACGTACGGTTTTCAGGGGGATATGGCCGAAAGACCGGCCGGCGCCCACCCGACTAGAGGGACTGAGAAATTAATAGAGTACAAAACTTATCTTCAAGCTTTACCTTATTCTGATCGTTCAGAGGGCGATCGCGGAGTCACTGAATGAAGTCCTCCGTTTCTTTCGGAGGTGCTGACCCGCAGCGAGGCAGATATGACTAAGTGACATATGGAATATGGCGACGACAACAGCATGTCGTAGAAGGAGATAACTGGTGGAGCCAACGACCCACTAAGACTCACGTATCTACAACTACATCCCTGAGCGGCAGTAAAACGGGGGCGTGAATGCGAGATGCCAGCGGAATGATCGGCCGGACAGAGGCTAGGGCTGCTTCCTTCCCACCGCGTCCTTCCTTGTGTGTCGGAGATACAAAGCGAGTGCACCGGAAAAGAACGGGAACTGGGTCGTCCATGACGAAGCATCCGAAGCATAACTGCACACTCACACGATCTTTGCCGAGAGATAGGAGCATTCGGTGGAACCGGTGAACTACACTTGCTTCTGGATAGATGTGTGGGACAGAGGGCTCGTGGTACCTGCTGCCCACCCTTCCTCCGCTTTGATAACCGTGTGAACGGAGAGTGGGCAGAGCAGAAGGGAAGGAGGTCCTCATACGGAGTCGCACACTTGAGCAGTGCGGGAGACTGGAGAATGGGTCGAGTAAGCTCCCCAGGGGCCGATAAAATAACAGACGAAACTTTGTTGGTATTGTCTTAGTGATTGGAAAGGAACTTGGTATGTTATAAAAAGGGAAGTTCGGTAAGTACTTCGAATGGTGAAGAGAGACGTCTCGGTAGAGAAGGAATGGTCAATCGTCAAGTCAAGGATGACTTCTTTGTTGGCGAAACGATGGGGGAAAGCACGCCAGTGATTCTCTGAGCCGGTCTTTCTTTCCAACGCCTCGGGAAACTGGTCGAGATAGATGACAGCACCTTTTTTTCCTCTTCTTTACCGGGAAGGCTATCTTATCTTCTTCCGCAAGCGCCTTCACCTCCCGCCCGGCCCGGAAATAGAACCCAGCCCCCCTTCTGATCCATTCATTTCTGCAAGCAGGCGGGATCCAGAGCAAAGCCCCCCTCCTATTCGAGGCCGGGTGGCCTCGCCCCAAACCAAAACTTTCTTTTTGCTCTTCCTTTGGTTTGGCTCCAAAGCCACCTAGGAGCCCAACTCATATTCAAAAAGCGCTACTTCAATTCAAGCGCAAGTCCCCTTGACTATAAGCAGCAAAGTACCCAACGGGAACGATCGTTTCGTTTTCGGGTTTATGGAAACTCACTTCTTCCTTTTGAAACTGTCGGGACGCAAAGCGTCTTCGCTTCCTCTCCCCCCACCTTTATGTAGGAGTTTCGAGCAAGCTTTCGCTTTCCCTCCCTCAAAAGGCGCCCAGCTTTCAATACTAATAAAATAAGTTACGTCACGCTGCCATTTTTCCAATATCATGGAATAGCATGGCCTGGGGCTAAGGTAACTCCAGTGGGAGAGCCGTGTTATGGGTGACCTTATTGCACGGTTCAGAGAGCACTTGTGTATGTGATGCAAGTGAACGTGTACGAAAAAGCTGTCGTCAAGTTTCGTTGTTCGTTCCGTCGTCGACCCTATCTATGTTTCTACGATGGCCCAAGAACACGCTCATTCTTCAGCCGTAGAGAGACTTTTGAATTGCGAGGTACCATTACGAGCTCAATATATACGAGTGTTATTCCGTGAAATAACTCGAATTTCAAATCATTCACTTGCTTCAACTACTCATGCTATGGATGTGGGAGCATCAACTCCGTTCCTTTGGGCTTCTGAGGAGCGGGAGAAATTGTTGGAATTCTATGAAAGAGTCCCGGGAGCCAGGATGCATGCCAGTTTCATACGACCTGGTGGAGTGGCACAAGATCTGCCTCTTGGCTCATGTCGAGATATTGATTCCTCCACACAACAATTTGCTTCTCGTATCGACGAATTAGAAGAGATGTCAACCGGCAACCGTATCTGGAAACAACGATTAGTGGATATTGGTACTGTCACTGCACAGCAAGCAAAGGATTGGGGATTCAGTGGTGTAATGTTAAGAGGTCGTGCGACATGAAGACATTGATAGCAATATGGGGGAAGTTCCCATCGGGCAACAACGGTTCTGCCTGACCCTACTCAAGCATGCATATGTTGTCAGTGAAGATTCTGTGTGAAGCCTTGGAGACTTCGGGGCTAGGGTGAGCTGAGGGGGGACAGCGTAAGTGAGCGAATGTGTGTAAGCCCAGTCAAACATGACTATTCATGGCGGGACGGGTTCCTTCGAATGGTGTTGGTCCTACGGACCGTGAACGGATTTGCCTCTGGCCTCTGGGCACGTCGGAACCGCATGAGTTCACCGGGGTGGAGCACGGTCCGCCAAAATCGGCATAGGTTAGGTGCTATTGATGGAACATGGTAAGCCCATCTTTCTCCATATGGAAGTGCTGCGGGCACATAGATATGTGGGTAGAGGAAGCCTCCAAAAGCGAAGGCCGAGCTGTAGGTCACGTGACCTGCACCGAAGCTGACTGGGCTTTCTCCTGGATCAAAGCAGATCAGCTCGCCTCATAGGTCGATCGAATCGGGCGGGCCCCTGCCCCGGAACGTCGAATGAAATAGGTGGCCGTTTTTCTACAACCCTCTATTTTTTAGAGGCCCGGCCCCCTTCCCCCTTTCCCTCCCTTTTGTTTAGGAGCGGGATCTGCCCAAACCTGTGGTGGTACGGAAGGCACGGACTACGCGAGCGTCCCGCGCCCTCAGAGAAAGAAAGCCCTCAACCATCACAATATGTATGTTAAATAAAAAAAAGGGTGACGCTCTGTGTCTGTTGGTCATAGTTCCCTGCTGTTGTGGCCGGTGCTCGTTTGCGA